AGTTCCAGAATGTTGTCTTTGGATTTATAACAAAGGGAAGCCCCCCTATACTATGCCATTTGATTGATTCAAGTTCCGTGCTGCTCGCCACTCCCCGAGGCCAAGGACGGGGTCGAACCGTCATTCCAGGATTTGCAGTCCGATACATTTCCATTATGTTACCTAGCCAAACCCGCCACCTCATTGCCAAAGTAAAACGGTTGTTCTTCCTCCCCCGCTCCCTCTTTTTCTACATATGCGGTGGCGGGCGGAGCGCTCTATTCGGTCGGAACCCGGTTCGAGAACCTTCTCTCATAGATTCCATTCACCAAGTCATCGCCAGCAATCTGCTCTTATCCCTTGGTGTCAAAGGGCGAGTTCCTTTCTGGTCTTGCCCAAAAACAGTCTTTATTCTCATTGGAGAAAGACTCTCCCGCGGCAAGATTGAAGTCTTAGGGGCAGCTGCTTTCTTTATCTCGCTTGCCGTTAGCCCGTCTAGCGCCTTTCGGTTGGGGTCCGCCGGGGGGGTTAGACCGCTTGGGTTATATTTGAGAGTCTCGAAGGCAGTCAACGTGTCCGCAATTCTTTTACCATTAGACTTGCTTGTAAATCCTTTGCTCTTTTTCCTTCTCTCTTACAGTTCTCTCCCTCTACTTTATTTTACAGGGGCGGAGAATACCACTCTATCAATAACAAGAAAAAAGTAGCAATTCAGTTTAAAATGGTTTGAGCTTGGAAGCAACCTGCTATCTATCGATAGGCGAGAATTGCTATTGGCTGCTTCGCCTATCTATTCTATTATGTATGGCCGACTTGGAGACATCAGAGGAAGACATCATCTCTATCCGGGTACGATCATAGCTTCATTCATTCGTTGAACCTTGGGGATAACCATTAGCATTGAGATCAATCACCACACCACCTCTATCATACATACGACATTACACGACGCGAGAGTGCATGGTCAACACACACCTAAAGCGCCTACGTTCCGCTTGCAGCCAATACAACCACAACCTAACTTGCACGAGATTCAACAACCGAAGCTACTGGTAGTCCCGAGGGGACGGCATCCTCCTAACATAGTTAGCAGTACTGAACAACCGAGTCATCGGTCCGGGGAAAGAAAAGGACCGCCTTTGACAAAAAAAAGGAACTCGCTTAACTCGCTAGGCCTTCGGAACAAAGGTGATTCTGTTCATGCTTCAGACGATCTGGCTAATTCTAGATACTTCTATCTAATTATAGATTAAAGACTCTTCTTCTATTAGAAAGGCGAACCTATAGGCCTGTTTTAGCGCGTTTCCAAAGTAAACAAACCTAACCGGTTACCTTTGGAAACGCTACTAAGGACCGAGGTGAAGAATGAAAAACGTCCGCTAACGCCCACGGGATAAGATCTTTTTTAGATCAGCAACGAATGTCTTGTATCTATGAAGAATTATCCCCGGGTTCAGTTCTGACCCTGAATGCCATACCTTGCGGAAGGCGATTCACGAGAGAATCGCGCACAGTTCGTTTGACCGAGATGTGAATGCCCGTGATCTGCTCGGTATAGTGATGGATTTCATGGCCGACGTCTAACCGGCACGAATACGCCGACATGAAACGAGTTCCCCGCGGAGCATTTTATCTTTCGTCCTCGGACGTTAGGACGTTTTGTTCGATTCCGGCACTTGCGTTCTCATGCCCGGAACCCTCGCGATTGATTGGGATAAAGAGCGAAAGCTAGAAAGATGGATTGTTATCCATCGGAAATCGATAGGAATTCCACGGGATTGCCTTCTAATAGATGTTCTGTCTTTCATTATTAACATCCAATCCCATGCTAATAAGAAAAACGAGCGATTGCTAGTCAGATAGTAAGAACGGCTCTGAAAGCTTTCCAACTTGCTTAAATTAGGGAATAGCGCAGATGGATCAATCACGCGGTTCTGCAGCGTCCTCCAACTCGCTGTCCGCTCCCCTTCACTTAATTTTCCGGACGGGAAGATGCGAATCGCGAGGGCCTCCCCACCACGCGAAGTTCAAACCTCGCCGGAGAGAGAGAAGCGAATTGAAAACCGGCCTCAAATCCCCTCGCAATCGAAGATGAAAGCGGGAAAAAGACGACGAAACCCAGCTGTTGGAAAATAGGGGAGCACCAACAGTTGTAGGGGGCCCCCAGGGGGCCGAAGTGCTAAAGGTTGTTCTGGTACTTGTATGAATGGGGCCAACTTGCCTTATTCAAGACTGAATAAGGTGGGGAGCGCACTGGAGTTTTCTACGCATTGTCAGCCGACTTGAAAGGTGCTCTCAGTGTACCGCCATACGCACCCAGACATTAGACCAATTGTGGCTGGCCCAACAGTTTCCAGAATGCCGTTGTCATGATGTTGATCCGGCTTCCGCGACTACGGCATCCGCGCCGAATACGCGCATTGGAGCTCTTCGCTCGATGTCCCGGGTCGCTCTGTTGTAAACCGCAGTTTCGTCGGGCGGTGGCTTATTTCTAACACCCCTCAATGGCTCCATTGAATGAATCAACTTCTCCCTCCGGGTCAATGGTTCGGGTAAAAGCCTATCTCAGTGATGTTCAAAAACGGGAAAAAGCGTCGTTCGAAAACTCGCGTTAGCTCGTTTTGGACCACCTTCTACTTTTTAACCAGTTCTCGACCCCGAGCGTAGCGACCCAAAGAAACGCGCACTGGCAGCTCGTAGTCGCGGCAAAAGCACTTTGATTGTTCAATCATTACATTAATAGGGGCCTTCCAGGAATTGACCAAGCAGGAACCGGGGATCAAAGTTCCATTGATTCATCTATCTCCAATAGGGAAAAAACGGAATCAAGAAGGGGTCCGCTGAGCTCGAAAGGGGTAGCCGGTCGTCGGCTAGGGGCTCTGGCCGGCAACGAAGCTAAAGCTTCACACTGGTCCACTCGCAACTTACACGGCTAAGTTCCAACTCTATGTTGAGTTGAAAAAAGAAAATCCCCTAACCTAAGAAGAAGACTTTCAACTATTTCAACAGAAAGGGGCAATTCAAATGCTCCATAGATAACCCCCTGTGTCTCGTTCCCGTCCTTATCACCGGGGGATCGAAGAGCGGTTTGCGCTTCGCGCCCTAAGCGTATTAGATACCTGCAACTGAATCTGTAAGCTAGCAGGGCAGGATGGACGAGAAAAGCGGCGAGAAGGAGACAAACAGAGGGAGGAAGGGGGATCAATAGTTGGACCGGAGGGAAAAAGGTACTCGAGAAGGGGATGCTACAGGTTGGTTCTAAACCCGGAAGGAGAAGAAGCCCGAATGCATCGCATTAGCATTTTTCGATATATTCGGGCGGAGAGGTATTTGAATGTCTTCCTTATCTAGAGCGAGTTTGTTATGTTGATGCGGATTGGGCTGGTTGTCAGGAGGATCGAAGATCCACTACAGGTTTTTTTATGTTGTTTTTGGGAGATAGCTTGATTTCTTGGAAAAGTAAAAAGCAGAAAACTCTTTCCAGACCAGATCAAGCTCTGAAGCCGAATACCGCGCTATGGCGTCAGTAGCCATTAATCTCTGTTTGGCGTATCCCCCTCTCTAACACATTTTAAACGACTCAAAACCGATTTTAACCCTTTGGTTAGAGTTAGTTAGGGTTAGGAATCCGGTGATAGCGACCTTGACTCGCCCCCCTAATCTAATAAAGGCCCTAGGGTCAACGATGCTACCCTAGACCCTAAAACCTCTAGAAAACAACCTCTCTAGAAAGCCTAATTAACTTCTTCTTGATGGTCGCCCTAGTTTGTGCATCGACTATCGAGCATTAAACAAGGTTACCATCCATAAGAAGTACCCCATACCACTCATAGCCGACTTATTCAATCCACTAGGGGGAGCACGCTACTTCTCTAAGTTGGATCTTAGGTCGGGGTACTACCAAGTAAGGATCGCCGAGGGGGACGAGCCGAAGACGACTTGTGTAACAAGGTACGGAGCTTTTGAATTCCTAGTAATGCCCCCTACTCTTTTAAGCCTGACCAATGCACCAGCCACGTTTTGCACCCTGATGAACAAACTCTTCCATCCATACTTAGATCAATTCGTAGTAGTCTACTTAGATGACATAGTAGTTTTTAGCAAGACCCTAGAAGAGCATGTTAGTCATCTAAGGACGGTCTTCAAGGTGTTAAGGGAGAAGACCCTATATGTGAAGAAGGACAAGTCTTCCTTTGCCCAAATGGAGGTCATGTTCCGGCGGGCATTGGACTGGGAATGAGATCAGAAGAGGCTAGGCTACTAGGGAAGATAGAAGCGATCCACAAATCAAACCACTATCCCATTGGCCGCTTCATGCGCCGAACACTCTTAATAAGAAGCTTTATAAGGTATGTGCCTATGCTCTCGATACACGGCTTGAGAAGGCGGCTCCTTTCCGGTCTCACGTCACTTGACCTTTTCGGATGAAAAACGACAGATCCCATCTTCCTAGCGGTGCTTCGCTTCTCCGGGCCGTCCCCGTCCCTCCGTGGCTACGAGCCGTCTCCCTGGCCGAACCCTTGAAAGAAATCCAATGGCGGATCGCTTATTCGTTCCATTGACCCCATCTGATCTGACGAACGGCACGAGAGATGCTGCTAGGCCAGCCAAGGGGATGAATGCATAACAAAAAAAACTGGAACCTGTGCCCTTCCTCCCAATCCCTGACATCTTCGAACGAACAGGGAGGGAAGGAAATAGGGGAGAAAGGGAGGGCATGGTTGTCCATATCCCTCTGCGTGTTCGACCGGCGGCGAGGCCAGCTGTACCAGTTTCCCCATTCCCACTTCAATGCGTTATTCTGTCTAATAATATTCTTCCTCTGCCCCCGTAGCTGGATAGCGTCTAACCTCGGAGGGAGAACCATCAGCTGACCCTATTGGTGATTCTGAATATCCCAAGTGAGAAGGCTGCGGCACCCATCCGCTTTACCCCTTAGGAAGCTCATTGGCTTCACCGAACTAACCATCATCGAGAGGAGGGGATAACCAGCGAACTGAGACCTTCCAAAGATTCTAATGCGTTTCCATCGAAGGGATCTGAACTACCGGTACCAGTAGCAGCCCATGACCTAGACTCCTCGTCAAACCCTTTACCCGATCCATCGAGGGAATCCAGTGCCAATGAACACCCACTCCCATCTCTTTGTTCTGGCTAGCTACCCTCCGGGGGAAGGTACGACGAATCCTCGAACGAATCTCCTGTCTTATGATCTCCCAGCAGGGGCCAAGTCTCTATCCATTTATCCCTATCCAGCCGGGGAAGGGGAATCAGTTGACTAACCATATCTTCCAACCTTATCTGATCCGGAAGCAGGCAAATCATCGAAGTAAAGAAGGAGTGATGGGCCTGATCTTCCGATATCGATATCTGATCCATAAGCTAGCTCTTGGTTAAGAAAATCCTAAATATGCAGACCCGGGTGCAGTAAACGAACAACTATTCTAGATCCTACCCTCTAGAGTTCCCCCTTACAAAAAAGGTGAGTCACAAAGCTTCTACCGTTTGAGGGACGCCGTGCGATCAAAAAACGACTCCACGTGGGCCTTAATCTGCGCATACGAAGAAAGAAGAACATGTTTTCAAAGACCTATGGAAATGCCCTGTCTACTTAACATATGGGACGAGCTAAGCTATATACCGGCTTGGAGCTTTCTTCACCAGTTCCCATAGCCTCTTCTCTTCCATCCTTTCCTAAAGCAGGGTTGGCTTTTAGTCCTTCTTTCCAAAAAGAAATAGACCTTATGGTACGTACCTTCTTAGCCATTGGTGCGTTAACGTTAAGGCTGAATGGGTAGTCTCAAAAGACAATTGGCTTATCCTCAAAGGAAGTCATATGCTCTTTTCTTAAGTGTGGTGTCTTCAATACAACCTGAAAAGTAGAGGTGGGAGATCCAGTTAACGAATAGGCTACGGCTGTAGCTGCAGCGAGTAATTATTTCTCGGATGCTCTTTCTTAATCTGATATAAAGTGGTTCCTTATTCTCGGCACCTATCAAAGTCATGTAATCCCTGTGTACTTGTCATCGAAGCAGCACCCTTTTTTTATTCTCCGAGAGTCGCAATCGATCCAATGTGGATTGGCGACTCATTCTCCGCCCGACCAGCCAGAACCTTTACGTCTATAGGGGGCTCTGTTCCACACACATATCTGTCCGGATGCTGTGATCAGATTGGAAGAGAATCAGGCCTTGCTTGATAAGGGGATTGCGGAGTTTTCTTTCAGCTGGTTCTAAATAACAAAAAAACAGAATGAGGGCTCAAAGGACTCGACTAGCTCCCCCTCTCTTTACATCCATTGTTATCCCGGTCAGGACCAACCCACATATCTCCATCCGGTAGGTCCGAGGGGGTCTCGATCTGGCTTACAACATTCACTCGGGCCTGCTTATTCTAGACGGAAGAGAAACCTCGATTGGAAGCTCGCTCGAAAGAAGTTAGGGTTTGCCGCCCCGAATGCTGGAACTCGAAACCCCGGGTTCTCATATCCGCCTTTTCCGCTCGTCTTCTCTTCTTCTCCTATAGGGATAGAGCAATATGTAAGAAGATGGAAGCCCTTATATCTCTCAATGTCTTTCCTTCTTGTTAGTATGTTATCTTCCCTTGCTTAAGTCCCTGTTAGTTTAGTAAGGCCTCTAAGCTTCTGGAGTTAGCTTCCTTCTTGCCTAAGTCTAAGCCTAATGCCTTAACTCTACTTTTAGCTCTTAAGGTAGTTTGCTTATCTATATACGTTCCGCCCTCCCTAATTGAATCTCTTTCCTTCTTTTAGGACTGCCATGACTTTCCTTAACTAACTGGTAGTTGAGTAAGGTGAGTGCTCTGATCTACGACCACACTCCTATCTAGAGTGAGGAGCTTAAGGGCAAATAGGCAAAGAGTCGTAATAAAAACCTTGTTTTTACTGGAAGTTTATAGAAGGTAAGGCCAGATAAGAATGAATTATATCTCTCAGCTCTTGCTGTTCCTGTAGCTAGTCGAAGAGCTAAGGCCTAAGCGCTTAGTCGGCCTCGCAAGGATCTTCCTTTCTGTACTGGTAGTGTAATAAGGCTAGTGGAATGAAAGCCTGAGGCATGTAGCTCCTTGCCTGTAGGGTTTAGAACACTCAATACTGAATTCTAACGAATTAGATCGAGCTAGTGGCATGTGGCTTTTGGGCCCAGGGAGCAAGCAAGGAGAAGATAGCTGTCTTTGCAGCCTTACTAGTAATAGTAGCTTGCGCGTCCCTCCATTCACTCCTTCCGCCAGGAAGGCATGTGGGAAAGGCAGTCCTACTCCTAGGGAGCTTCTTTGTTTATGTGCAAAAGGGGCATACCTTCCCTGTGCTTCCAGTTCTTGAAGTGAGTTTGCGCCTTGCCGTCCTGAATAGCCCATTTCTTCTATGGGGAGATAGCCCTCCGGCAAATTGATCCTATCTTCATAAAGCAAAGGCTAAAGTCAAGGTTTTCATCTCCTAGGGCTAAGCTCTTCTGCAGCTAGGGCAGTGCGGTCTCCTATCTACGACCGCGCATAAGAGTGTCTGCTATTTCGGTAAAAAAAAAAAGGCTGGGTCGGGTGATTTAATTTTGGGGTTAGGACAAGCTCGGTTTGAAATCCTGAGTGAAGTAGCTAACTGAATATGGCTGCTAGTCGCTGAGCGGAGGCTAGCTCTAATTTCATTCCTTTGATACTACATATGACTTGACTGAAGCTGGCCTTTCCCAGCCGCCTACGTGCCCGATGGGATCAAGTCAATAGGTGTTTATCTTTGACTTCGGCAGACAAATTACTGGTTTGAGGTCTTTGAGTTCGGGAATCTAACAGAGTACAGCACTTAGTACTGAGTCATTTAGGACCCAACTCATCAGTAAAGCTCCTACCATCACGGCTAGCGCCTTCGCTTTATGCTCCCCTTCCTTTATGCCTAGGGGGTCATAAACATCAATCATCTTTTGCAAAAATGTCTGCTACCTCGGTGTTAAGATGCTGCTCATCGCACATACATATGAACCCTGAGTTGTGCAATTCACATGTCTGGTACACAAAGGTGTCATTGACCAGATCTACATACTCTGGGTCTAAGTAAGCTAATGGTTGTGTGAGGATCTGCTCGGGTATATATACCAAAGCAGCAAATTTAAGACTTAAGCACATACGACTAAGGTTATATTCCTTTTGAACGCCCGCTTTCTTACGATTATTGGGTTTATACCAGTTTGAATCTTTATTTCCTCAGCCTGGGAAGCTAAATTAGTAGGACTAAGGTATAAATGCAGTAGACCTATGGAACTAGTATGCGATCATACGAGATTGATTTGAACACTTTCGGATTTTAGAGTAAAAAACCAAAGATTTTGGGAAAACCCCAATTTCCTTCCTTTTCACCCCACCAAAAAGAAGCACATTGTTGGTCGTTGATCAATTGCTACGAAAAATCAATGATGTAATTTCATTTTTTCAGTTAAAGGTCATTTTTTTCTAAATTTCTTGTAAATTTTGCCTCTCAGGTTACCAGTCTTCTAGATACTTGCGTTAATGTGTGGACCGCTATTCATCTTGCATATGTTAGCTGTTACTCTTATGTCACTTAAATGAAGCGTATTTCAAGCGACATAGCTGCTGTTACACATGCTTTGTAGGGTAATAAAGGTAAATGTAATGGTAAAATGTAGCAGCTAAGATAAAATAAAAATCTCTAGCATCAGCCATTATTAAAATTAATAAGTGTCAAAATAAAATAAACATTAGCATTTGCTTGTCTGAAATCAAGGCACAGAAAGATTTGCAGTTTTTTCAGTTAACAAGTAGATAATCACTTGCACGAATTCAAACAAAAAATGTGAAATTAATTCAAACAACCCCCATAGAATAGAATCGGAAAGGGGAGCAGTCTCCAATCCAAAAGAGTTGGGAAGGCCATGATAGACCAGCCAGAAGCTGCCACCACAGAAGCCGGATGCACCCAGTAAACTCCTGACGGAACGGTGACGGTACGGAGAAGGACGGGGGAAGCGGGGGAGTTTAAGAAGTACCCCCACACCGAAGAAGCCAAACAGCAGTGAATGAAAAGAAGGTCCACGGATTCCCCTGCCGACTTACACATATGGCAAAAGTTTATGAGAATCTTCTTACGGCTTCTCAAGTGGTCAATAGTCAAGATTTTTTCAAGCGAGGATTCCGTCAAGGAATGAACCTTGAAACCTAGTAGCCACCTTGGAAGGTTTTTCTCAAGAGAGGCTGACGGAACGGAACCATAAATCTAAGGGCGCTTTAATAGTCACGGTCCGGAATTTCTAATCTATTGGAAGCAGGGACGGAATGCAAGGGAGATACAATAGGGAGACTCTCACAAAGAATAGAGTCAAAGGAACGGACCGAGAAGGAGCCATCCCGGTTAGCTGTCCATATGCATTTATCTTCCTCTGCAAGCGAGATCTGGCTTTCGCCCAAACGATGAAGAAGGTTGGCCATTTGATCAATTTCCCAGTCATTCAGATCCCTTCTAAATTAAAAGTTCCAGGACCTTTCCATTGAAAAGCATAAAGTCTTGGATCGGCTTGCCCTTCTTATCTGAGATGGAAAACAGATCGAGGCAGATATCTTGAAGAGGGGACTCACCACACCATATCTCTTCCCAAAACGGAATCCTATCCCCTTTCCCTGCTCTATAAGATAAGCTATTCTCTCCAGAAATTTCGGGTACACCTTAGCTATACCTTTCCACACGCAAGACCAAAAGGATTGTCTAACCCCCTCACTCTCCCAACCATCTGACTCCTATATTGATTCTCGATCACTCTTCTCCACAACGCTCCCGGCTCCTCCCCTCCACAGCCACTTCCCCAACAATGCCATATTCATCTCTTTGAGCCTTCTTATCCCCAAGCCTTCCGTTACGGAACCTAAAAGGGTTTCGGAGTACACACAATCTCCCAATCCACAAGATGTCCGATTCTCCTCAGAGTCCTCCCACAAGAAATTCCTCAGAATTCTATCCAGGACGTTCACCACACCGACTGGGATGGAGAAGAGAGACATCATGTACACCGGGAGACTAGATAGCATGCTCTTGAGTCAAACCTCTCTACCACCTTTAGAAAGATACCTGGCCTTCCAAGTCGCCAATCTCTTCCTAAACCTCTCAATCACCGGGTCCCAAATAGTCACTGAACGAGAGCTCGCACCTAGGGGAACCAAGGTAAGACGAGGGTAAAGACCCTATAGAACACCCTAGCGAATTAGCTAGCATCGGCAAGTCATCCTCAACCCCAAGGACTCTACTCTTCGCCAGATTTTTCTTTAAGCCCGACACGGCCTCAAAAAAAAGAGAGAAGACCCCTAGAGCTCTTGAAAAAACCCGCCGGGGAGCCATTTATAATAGCGAAAAGGAAGCCGAAGTCACACATTTTTTTATCCATCTCCTCCATCTCACCCCAGAGCCCATCCTCCTCAAGAGAGTTTCGAGAAAACCCCAATTTACATGATCATAGGCCTTTTCCATATCGATCTTACACAGAACCCCAGCAAGATAGGGCTCAGCCAAAAAGCAAATATGAAAAGCCATATTTTCAAGGGCACTCACCTTGAATGTCTGAGTCAATGCTTCGTTGAGGCCCTAAAACAAGTGAAAGATCGGACTGAACAGGAAAGTAATACCAGGTTATAATAACTCCTCTACCCGGCTCATAAGATTGAATGAGTGAATCGAGGCGAATAACTCCGGCCTATTGACGTCCACTCGACTGGAAGTTACTGCTCTTCGTACGGGAATCAAAAGGACAGGAATCCACCACCTTTAATGTCCGCTGCTTTCCCCAGAGGGATGAGTTCAAGCGATTGAGATACCCAGGCAAGCCCACCCCAATTCAGTTATGTCTGGTGCCTGGTCCGGTGCAATCCTCTACCTCGGCCTATCGGATCCGTCCGGTAGGCAAGGCTTACCAATTCTCGGACCAATCTTTCTTAAGGATGAAAGACTTTGAAAGAGGATACTTGCTCAAACTTCTCTTTCCACTTCGGTTCTTCGAAGACCAGATGACGATCAAGAGGCGAATCGAGGAATGAAGGGAATTCTACTTCTTGCCGTGAAATTCTTCTACTCCTAGAGGCGAGCCCCGGATGAGAACTAGACGGACTTCTTCCTTTTTGGTCGGGAACGGGAGGCAATGAACTGATATGCCCCACTCTTCCGCCTATCCGTCTGCTCCTGGGAAGATAAAGGCCTTAGATTCTAGCTATTGATTGGATGGAAGGAATCCCATATGCAACCCATCTTTGTAAGTATCCGCCTACTCGAATCTCGAATGCAAGCCTCGCCGGTCTCAACTCATCGCCAGGCAATCGGTACGTGGAGGGGAATGAAGGAAATAGAAGTCTAAATTTTTCCTCCCTTCCGCCATCCCTCGATCTCTTTTTCAATCAAGGTGGGTCAGGGTAACGCCTAGGGTCCTTATGGGCTCGCATTATTGTCGCTTGCTATCTTCAATCAAAGTGGGGCTCACGCCAGGCTCACTTCGATCGCAGGCGGGTCATTATCGGTTTTATATTAAAGGCCTTGAAGAGCTTTAGCAACGGTTTCAGTTAAAAGCTTGAAAGAGTTTGACTACGGTCCCTGACCTGCTTCCCAAAAAGAAAGAAGGGACGCTTTCGCTGACCAAAACACATTGTCTAAAGTATTCAAAACAGCAAACAACAGAGAGAGATATTCACTTAAAGAACTTTCCCTCACGTGACCCGTACCAGAAAGAGGTTTTCTCACAGCACCTTAGTTTAGTGGGCTTTCCTAACAGCTTTAAGGAACTTAAGAGCACGTGAAGAAGTCAGAGGAGATAGAGCTTGACCCTCGAGAACAAAGCAGAAAGAAAAACTATATGATCAAAGCCGGAGATTTTTTCGACTTGACTGAGAAAGCAACACTTTGAACTGCAACTATAGGGGCTTCGCACGCAAAAAGCTACATTCTCTTTTCTAAGCCTCCCAAGCTTACCAAGAAAGAGAACATTCTCCGCCTTCACTGCCCTAAAACAGTTTCATTGTTGATCCGACCAAGCCTTGGGTCTCTTTCAAGTGAGCCACTTCGAGAGGGCTCATACAAAGAAGAGAAGGAACGAACAGTTAATCAATCAATCAAGTGCTCGACTTAAAAGCGGCTAGATACAAACCTGCAAAGCCTAGACCCGGAAAGATGGAGTTCATTCTGATCTTCTCAATAACTGAAGGACTGAAAAGAAGCAGTTAGAGTTGGATTCGGTGCCTTAACGGAACTAAGGGTTTTGTTCTCTGATCCGATAGCACTGGAGTACCGGTTCTCTCTTCCGGTTTCTTTACCCCTTCACTACCGTAACTGACTTGCGCCTCGAACGAAAGCGGAAAGCACAATCATAAGAGGGAATTTTTTGATCCGCCCAAGCTATATATGAAACGGGTACCAGAACAAGCAAGATAGATTTTCTTCAAAGTCCCCCTTTTTTATTTTAATAGAGCTGGACTCGCTTACAGAACTTTCCTTACTGAACCGTTTACCTTACGAGTTCCCGGAAATACAGAAATTCTACGAGCTACCGAAAGTAGGATTTCGTAGACGAGACCAGCACGAGAGATAGGATTTATCCACTTTCGCTTGCACTTGCCAAAAGAAAAGGAGGTTGATTGCCATAAGCCGCTTGAACGAAACCAGAAAAGGAAACTTTTTCTTACCCGAGTGCTCTGCCGGCACCTTCGGTGATCTAACAACAGCGCCTTTCACCGCTAAAAAAAAGGGGGGGTAAAGGTCAAAGCCATGAACAATGAAAGAGCGAATGGAATTTTACCAAAGCCACTAGAGTACTAAGCTTGAAACGTCGCTCTGTCTTTATCTTGGTTCCTTTCCATGAACTAACAGCTTGAACTTGACTTACGGAACTTACTTCCTATCTTGGCGTAGGGTTAAGCTCTCTGTCTCGGCTCTAACCTCTGTTTTCCGCATTGCTTTCAGAAAAGCAAGGAGTAAATTCTGATCCGCCTCGGATCGCCTACTTGTCCGAGTTCCTGCTACCAGAAGAGCAAGGAGTTTCTTCACGACGACCCAGTCAAAGTGAGTGCGAGGTGACTCGCTCACGTAAGCTTTTTTTGCCTATTTAAGCAGCCAGCAAGAGTAGGCTTTTTGGCCGTATCGCAGCAGGCTCGACTTGCACCTCTGTCTACCGCCCACTCTCACTCTTGCCTACGACTCTGGCTTGTCCCTCAACTTGTGCTTTTTATCCAGTCATGCTTTTCCTCTCTTCCTCTATCGCTCGAGCTTCTGGTAGGGGAAGCTCTTCGCTTGTTCCTCACACCTGTTCCTCAAAGTCGTGCTCTTTCCTCCCTATGCCTTCCCTAATCAATAACCAAATGCACCCGTGGCAAACTCAAGAGGAAAGGATTGATTTACCGTTAAGCAAGAGGGAAGGAAGGATAGGGATCGAGTTCCACCAACCAGAGAGTGACAGCTGTAGCTTGGGCTTCTGTCTAGCGAAGCCCTGAACTTCCGCTCTCTTCTCCCTCCACTAGACAAGCATCTATTTCCAGATCAGGAACTAGAACTGGACGGAACTAGAACTCTCACCTCCACTATCACCACAAGCTCCTCTCTCACTGGCTACTGTCAATCTCTATTTTCTTCAACAAGCGAGACAGAGAGTGACAGTTGGAGTTGGTTTCTGAAACACGAGAGCGAGAGAGAGTTACTTACCCACCAAGCGAGATGGAGATAGTTCTACCAACCGGACAAGACAGCCGCTCGGGCTTCTTGAAAGTCCAGCCCAAAGCTACCTCTCCAATCCCAGAAATGCAGGACTCGCACTGGAGAGAGAGTGATAAAGAACTCTTTTCTGAGACACGGTAGCTGGAGATAGACTGACCTACCACCACGGCACTCCGGTCGGAGCCCAGGATATGGTTTCCACTTACCGAGGTTAAAGCGCTCCTCCCTCACTTACTTAGCTTTACGATACGAGTGTATGTTCTCTCATTCATGGGAAGTCCTGGAATAGATAGGAAGGTAAAGGCGGACCGGAGGGAAGGAAGAAACAGCCAATCAGCTTGGATATCTATTTCTGAAAACGGCTTCTGTCTCTGTTGTTCTTACACTTGTACTCGACTACCACTACTCGAACTGGAGTCTATTATCGGTGTGGTTTTCTCTTATCTGTAATCGTAGAATAGAGATAGATCGGCTAACGTCTTAAGGACTCAAACCCAATGGAGAGCTGCGCCTAAGAAGCGTTGGTATCGGTTGTACACTGGGCTTGCCGCTTACCCTGGATAAGTAAGCAAGGCTGACGCAACTGTTTAAAGACAGGTGGTTTCCAATTTATACGAACCTGAGATAGAGATTGTGGTTCTGCGATTGGTCCATTTTCCCTATAGACGAAAGGGGTAGGAAGCTAGAGGATTCTAGGATCGAGATCTATACGGAGTTGAGGCCCTCTTAGAATCGGGTATCCAGAAGGAGAGCTACTTTGATTGGTTCACGGATGGGAACCAGAAGACTTGTTTTCTCTGACTAGACACTCAACTTTGACAATTGAGACTACATCACAATTTCTAGAGTGGGATTTACGGAACCAGTATAGGAACAGTCTGTATGGGCGTTCCTATATTTGATGAATGACAATGCAGCGGCTTCCAACAATTTCATGCCGGAAGCAGGATCCGCGCTGTATGGTCTCTCCGCGATGGCGTTAGATTTTAGTCTCGATGGTCAACCCTTGGGACAACGAGCCGGTATCAAAGGCCGAACCACGACTGCGCGTCCGAAAGGGAAGCGCTAATAAAAGTGGATGTCTGAGAACCGGCGAGCACACCATCTGTGATCTAAAACTAGCCCGGCTTAATCTCAGCATTTGTCACTATTCAAAATACGAGACGACCGACCGGAAACCTATTGTATCAACTCGACTAAGAGCAACAGAACGACCACTCTTATTCGGGTCCATGAATCGTGAGCGAACGAGCATCTAAACCGATCTTCATACCTCGTATTTCTGAGAATGCGGATTCCTCACGAGAATTTGGTAGTGGGGAATG